ATGGAAAGTCAAGAAATTCTCATCGAAACATCGAGAAATTGTGCATATAGAAAACTCTAAAGAAAGAAAAAAAGGAGACCCATGCCATGATTTTCAAATCTTTTCTATTTAGTAGTCTAAGTTTCTCGAGGAGGATAATGAATTCGGTCGTTGTGGTCGGACTCTATTATGGATTTCTGACCACATTCTCCATAGGTCCCTCTTAGATCTTCTTTCTCCAATCTTGGATTAGGGAAGAAGGAGATATTCGCGACTACTGGCAGTTTCATTATGGGGCAGCTCATGATCTTCATATCGATCTATTATCCACCTCTGTATCTATTCTTTCTTAGCTAAACGGGTGGAGGATCCACCCAATTTGTTTATATCATGGGCTCGAAAAACGGATCCGAATTTGACTGAAATGCACGATCTTCACAGGTATCACTTTTCACGATACCTAAAAGGTGCAATAGCCATTTTGAACCATTTCCTATACTATAAGAGAATGGTTTCCATTACTTTGAGAAATGGATTCTTATATCAAACTATAGCTATTACATTAAAGAAGAAAAGAAACTAATAGAAGTCGAAGACGCAGAATGGTAGTGAATAGAGAGAAAGATTCTTATGATTTTCTTGTTCCTGAAAATATTCTATCTATCTCCTAGACGCCGTAGAGAATTGAGAATTTTCATGTCTTTCAATTCTCGTACTCGTAATTGGAAAGTTACGGAAGAAGACCCGTCATTTTGCAATGAAAACAACATATAAAACTCTGGACAATTTCGAAATCAGGCCAAGTGTCTTAATACATATGCAAAAAAATTCATTATTGGCCCACCATTGATTAGAAGATTTCGCTTGTATGAATCGCTATTGGTTTGATACGAATAATGGCAATCGTTTCAGTATGTTAAGGATACAGATGTATCCACAATTCATTTAGAGTTACTTAATAGCCTATTTCTTATACCATATCTCTATCCCGTGAAATTCTCAAGCCGAAAGATGGATGCATATGCTGTGTTTCATTTTGCTAAATGATATAAATTAAATGGTGTATCAATTCCATAAATTGGATATAGTAATAAAAAAATCAGCAAAATTCTTTCTAATATTTTAGATAGAAGAAATGTTTCCTCTATCTAAAATATTAGAAAGAATTTACTCTTCTATCCAAATCCAATTTGCATTGATAAAATCAATCCAAATTCCAGTAGTAGATGAATAATTGCAAATTTTTGTGTGTACGAGATTAGAATAACTTCAAAATAACTGACATAATTTTTGATTTTTCCTGATCAGAAAAATATATGAAAAAGAAAGGAGGTAGAAAAATTTTGGGATTTATGGTTAAAGAAGAAAAAGAAGAAAACAGGGGTTCTGTTGAATTTCAAGTATTTAGTTTCACCAATAAGATACGGAGACTTGCTTCACATTTGGAATTACACAAAAAAGATTTTTCATCCGAAAGAGGTCTACGAATACTTTTGGGAAAACGTCGACGTTTGCTAGCTTATTTGGCAAAGAAAAATAGAGTACGTTATAAGAAATTAATCGGTCAGTTGAATATTCGGGAGCAGTAATTTAATCGTTCGAATTTTTTTCTTATTTTATTAGTAGTCTTATAGTAGTCTTAGATTTTGCATTTTGATGAGCCTCATTTTGAGGAATTCATGGAATAATCCATTTTGATGGAATAATGAATTAAGGAAGAAAGGATATGAGTCTACCGCTTACAAGAAAAGATCTCATGATAGTCAATATGGGCCCTCAACACCCATCAATGCATGGTGTTCTTCGACTAATCGTTACTCTCGATGGTGAAGATGTTATTGATTGTGAACCCATATTAGGCTATTTACACAGAGGAATGGAAAAAATCGCGGAAAACCGAACTATTAAGAGACGAGGGAGATAGAGAGATGGTAGAAGGGGATAGGAAAAGGGAAGAGACTTGTAAATTCCTTAAGTTAAGAAAGAAAAAAGAATAAAAATATGGATACATAACATAAAAAAAAGAATAAATAAGACGAAATTCGCCCTCCTCCTACATATTTAATTTCTTCTCCGATACAAAAACTAACAAGACCTACTCCATTGGTAATTCCATCAATGACACCTTTATCAAAAAATTCCGTTAGTTCGGTTAATCCTCTTATACCGAAGGTAAAGACCCTAGTATAGAAAATATCTATATAACCGCGATTATATGACCAACTGTATATATTTTTTTTTACTTTAGCAAAAAAGTCCGAAAAAGGACTTTCCTTGTAAAAGGAATTTTGTAAATCCAAATTCTGAAAAAAAGAATAAGAGGATCCATAGAAGATATATGCGATGAATAAACCGAAGATAGCTAGACTTACAGAAGAAATTGCATTAGTAATAAATTCATATGAATTGATAGAAAAATTAGAACTTTCCTGGGTAAAGTTTATTGAGGGAGTTAACCACTTTGATAATATGGTTAACCCCGCTATTCCATTATCCGTCGCTCCATTATCAAACGAGATTCCTATGAATCCAATGAACAAAGTAAAAAGCAGTAATATAAGAAGAGGAAATAACATAGTATTTCCCGTTTCATGCGGATAGGCAAAAGTTTTTTTAGCCCCAAGGGACGTACTAAAGCATCCTATCCTATTTGTTGTATTACCTTGCATTTTTGGTATATTTTGTGAAAAAAAAGAAACCCCATTCTTTGTTGTTGATAAAATGAAAGCCCTATTCACTCCTTTGGGTATCCTTTTTCCCCACAAGGATATTGAATACAAGGGACCCTCCTTAGTGCTACTATAATTTTGAAAATGAACGCGCAAATACCCATCAAATGTAAGTAAATATATCCGAAACATATAAAAGGCAGTTAATCCTGCAGTAAAGGAGGCTATTATTCCAAAAAAGGGCGAATATAACCAACTATTACTAAGGATCTCATCTTTGGACCAAAAACAAGCAAGAGGCGGAATACCACAAAGAGAAAGAGTACCCCATAAAAAAGTGGATCTTGTAATTGGAATATATTTTCTTAAACCACCCATAAGAACCATATTCTGACTTTTATCTGGTGAATATCCAACAAGAGGTTCCATTGAATGAATAATTGATCCGGATCCCAAGAACAATAAAGCTTTTGAATAAGCATGAGTGATCAAATGAAATAAAGCAGCTTGATAAGAACCTATACCTAGAGCTAACATCATATAACCCAATTGAGACATTGTAGAATAAGCTAAGCTTCTTTTAATATCTCTCTGAGCAAGAGCTAAAGTAGCTCCTAAGAAGAGTGTTATTGTACCTACTAAAGAAATTAAACTCATTATCAAAGGTAGAGATATGAAAAGAGGAAGAAGTCGAGCTAGAAGAAAAATACCTGCAGCAACCATAGTTGCTGCGTGTATAAGAGCTGAAATGGGAGTGGGTCCTTCCATAGCATCGGGTAACCATACGTGAAGAGGGAATTGTGCGGATTTCGCAACTGCACCAAGGAATAATAAAAAAGCACACAAAGTAGTAAGTAAAGAATTAATTCCATTATTAGGAATCCAGTTATTAGCTATTTTGAACAAATCCCTGAACTCTAAACTACCCGTTATCCAAAAAAAACCTAAAATTCCTAATAATAGACCAAAATCCCCTACACGATTAGTTACAAAAGCTTTTTGACAAGCACTTGCTGCGATTGGTCGTGTAAACCAAAAGCCTATCAATAAATAGGAACACATTCCTACGAGTTCCCAAAAAAAATAAATTTGTATCAAATTAGAGCTAGTAACCAATCCTAGCATGGAAGTATTGAAAAAACTTATATAAACAAAAAATCTCAAATACCCTTCATCGTGAGACATATAACCGTCACTATAAATAAGAACGAGGATTCCTACAGTAGTAATTAGTATTAACATAATAGAAGTAAGCGGGTCGATCAAGTATCCAAATTCTAAAGAAAAATCATTATTGACGGTCCAAGACCATAGATATTGATAGATAGAACTTCCATTTATTTGTTGAATAGACAGTTGAACTGAGAATACCATAGCTATACTTAAGAGTAAAACACTAGGAAAAGCCCATATGCGACGAAGATTTTTTGTTGCTGTCGGAATAAAAAAAAGGCCAAATCCCATTGACATAATAACTGGAAGTGGGAGAAGAGGGATTACCCATGCATATTGATATATATGTTCCATAAGAAAAGAAGTTGAAATTTTTACTTGAAATTTTTCTATAAAATAAAATTGTTTCCGATTCACCAAACGAATTCTTATCTCTTTCTGAAGGAATAAATAAAAAGAATAAGAAAAAATACTGGAATTCTTAATTTTTGAAAAAAAAATTTATTTCATTGAGATAATCAAAAATTTAAAATGGGTTTAATTGGTTAAATTCAAAAAGTTAATCAAAGAACTTCGTTACCTAATTATTACCTAAAAAAGGATATTTAGTAAAAAAAAGTGGAATCTTTTTCCTTTCTATTCATTTTTAGATTTCTTTAAAACAAAGATGAAGCAGCTCTCTTGTTTCGTAACTGATTGATTGAATTCCAATGAAATGAAAAGAAAAACCATGTTTCTCAAAAATTATAAAATAGTTCTTACTTCATATAGAACTCAAATCCTAATGACTATAATTACCTAAGTTTAAGAATGTCTTGTTTAAGAGACTCCGTATTTTTTGTTTTGATGGGTATTCCATTATGGAATACCATTCTGAACTTAATTAACTATTTGGATTTTCCCTTCTTTTTATCCACCCATCTTATATAGGGGATAGGCTTCCATACGGTATATCTATATATGGAGTATACTTGATATATAAATAGCTATAAATAGATTTAAAGGGGAAACCTTTCTATATATTCTATATTATTAAAACAAAGTATAAAATATATACGGAAAAAAATTCAGAATGTCAGTATCTTTCAGTATCTAAGTATAAATACTAAGAAAAAGAAGAAAGAAGGATTGATTTGCCACAATAGATGTCTTTCACATACAACTAAAAAAAAATAATTTCCTTTTTGAATGGCTGTTCCAAAAAAACGTATTTCATTGTCAAAAAAGCGTATTCGTAAAAATATTTGGAAGAAAAAAACTTATTTTTCCATAGTACACTCTTATTCTTTAGCAAAATCAAGATCATTTTCCAGCGGGAATGAACATCCAAAACCAAAGGGTTTTTCGGGGCAACAACAACAAACAAATAATAAGTAATAAGTAATTGGAATAATCTGAATTGACCTATCAAAAAATTATTCCAATTACTTAAATATGAATAATTTCGATTAATTAATTAATGTACTTTTATGTGTTGGATTACTTGGTAGAATATTGCTAGAACAAACCCCTCTGATATATAGAATAAAAGTTTTGGTATACTGTGTGCTAAGTATTCTTTTGCTATTAATGATCCATGAGTTTTTCATAATAGAATTCTCATAATAAAATATGAGAATTCTATTATGAAAAGTAGAGTATTCTTGCAATAGGACTTACCACTTCCATTTTATCCAAAATCATTGGTTTAATGTTATTAATATTAATAGGAGCATAAAGACTTTGATTCTATCAATTTTTCCTTTTATTGAAAGAATTTTCAAAATTTAAGGGAGAAACTAATTATAAAAAAAAGGAGTTCCTACTCTTTCAAGCAGTCTTTCTATTAGGCACAGCAAGAGTTTATTGTAAAAAAAATCGCAACGATACTACCAAATGAAGTCTATTTTAATGAAGACTCTAATGTTCCTAAATTTTATAGACTTTCCCACCAATCTCGACGACTCGCGAGATAATAGCTATTATTCTTTTAAGTTACCCATTATTTGAAGTTAGCCGCCATGGTGAAATTGGTAGACACGCTGCTCTTAGGAAGCAGTGCTCAAGCATCTCGGTTCGAATCCGAGTGGCGGCATTCTCGAAAAAGAATACAATAGATTAGAAAATGGATTCAATTCGAAATTTACAATTTTGTAATGGGACCTTCCCCTTATGCTATTTGCAACTTTAGAACATATACTAACTCATATCTCTTTCTCAACTATTTCTATTGTGATTACGATTCATTTGATAACCTTATTAGTTCGTGAACTTGGGGGATTACGTGATTCGTCAGAAAAAGGAATGATAGTTACTTTTTTCTCTATAACAGGATTCCTAGTTTCTCGTTGGGCTTCTTCGGGACATTTTCCATTAAGTAATTTATATGAGTCATTGATCTTCCTTTCATGGGCTCTGTATATTCTTCATACCATTCCTAAGATACAGAACTCGAAAAATGATTTAAGCACAATAACTACGCCAAGTACTATTTTAACGCAAGGCTTTGCCACATCGGGTCTTTTAACTGAAATGCATCAATCCACAATACTAGTACCTGCTCTACAATCTCAGTGGTTAATGATGCATGTCAGTATGATGTTACTAAGCTATGCAACTCTTTTGTGCGGATCCTTATTATCTGCCGCTATTCTAATCATTAGATTTCGAAAGAATTTCCATTTCTTTTCTAAAAAGAAAAAAAATGTTTTATTTAGTGATTTTTATGCAAAAAGAAGTGCTTTAAAAAGCACCTCTGTTCCTTCATTTCCAAATTATTACAAATATCAATTAACGGAGCGTTTGGATTCTTGGAGTTATCGTGTCATTAGTCTCGGATTTACCCTTTTAACCATAGGTATTCTTTGTGGAGCAGTATGGGCTAATGAGGCGTGGGGATCCTATTGGAATTGGGATCCTAAGGAAACTTGGGCATTTATTACTTGGACCATATTTGCAATTTATTTACATAGTAGAACAAATCCAAATTGGAAGGGTACGAATTCGGCACTTGTAGCTTCGATAGGATTTCTTATAATTTGGATCTGCTATTTTGGTATCAATCTATTAGGAATAGGTTTACATAGTTATGGTTCGTTTACATTAATACCTAAATGATTACATAAAATGAACGTTTTTACTTTTTTGTTTTATTTGAGAACCCCTTGAACGCCCTCTCAAAGGGTTCTCAAATAAAACAAAAAAGATCTAAATCTAATTAGACTTTTTACTTTTTTCTGCATTAATAGAGCGGACTAGTTAAAAAAAACCTATTTAGGATAATAATTGGATAAGAGAGCCTCCACCCTGTCAACGGATAGGGAGAGAACTAAATCTGGATAAATACCAATACCTATTACTGGTAAAAAGATACAGATTAAAATAAAAAGTTCCCGTGGTCCAGAATCCACAAAATTTGCGTTTGGAACATTAAATAGCTTGTATCCATAGAACATCTGGCGTAACATAGATAATAAATAAATAGGGGTTAATATCATTCCAATTGCCATTACAAAAGTAATTAGCATTTTTGGCATTAACAGAAATTTTGGACTAGTAATTAGTCCAAAAAAGACTACTAATTCTGCGACAAAACCACTCATTCCTGGTAGGGCAAGAGAAGCCATTGAAAAGCTACTAAACATAGTAAAAATTTTCGGCATTGGGATAGATATTCCCCCAAGTTCTTCGAGATAAACAAGACGCATTCTATCAGAAGCCGTTCCTGCCAAGAAAAAAAGTGTAGCACCAATAAATCCATGGGATAATATTTGTAAAATAGCTCCATTGAGTCCAATGTTGGTTATGGAACCAATTCCTATAATTATGAAACCCATGTGAGATACAGAGGAATAGGCTATTCTTTTTTTGAAATTTCGTTGACCAAGAGAAGTTGAAGCTGCATAGATTATCTGGATAGCTCCTATTATTACCAACCAAGGCGAAAATAGATAATGAGCATGAGGTAACAATTCCATGTTGATACGAATCAATCCATATGCTCCCATCTTTAATAAGATTCCCGCTAAAAGCATACATGTACTATAATGAGCTTCCCCATGGGTATCTGGTAACCACGTATGTAGGGGTATAATCGGCAATTTGACAGCATAAGCAATAAGGAAGCCAAAATATAAAAGTATTTCCAAGGTTGCCGGGTATGATTGATTAATTAATCTTTCCAAATCTAATCCTGGTTCATTGGAACCATATAAGCCCATACCCAGAACTCCGATTAAGAAAAAAATGGAACCGCCTGCAGTATACAAAATAAATTTTGTAGCTGAATATAAACGCCTCTTTCCCCCCCACATGGATAAAAGTAAGTAAACAGGAATTAATTCTAACTCCCACATGATAAAAAAAAGTAAAAGGTCTCGCGAAGAAAATAATCCTATTTGACCACTATACATTGCGAGCATCAGGAAATAGAATAATCGCGAATTCCGGGTAACTGGCCAAGCTGCTAAAGTAGCTAAAGTAGTGATAAATCCTGTCAATAAAATGGATCCTACTGAAAGTCCATCGATTCCCAATCTCCAGTGAAAATCGAGGATATCTATCCATTTATAATCCTCCTTTAGTTGGATTAAGGGATCCTCCAGTTGGAAATGATAACAGAATGCATAAGTCATTAGAAGGAATTCTAATAAACAAATGGATATAGTATACCACCTAACGATTTTGTTTCCCCTATGAGGTAAAAAGAAAATTAATAAACCTGCAAATATCGGCAAAACAACAAGTATTGTTAACCAAGGAAAATAACTCATGATAAAGTGATAAAGACAAGATACGTTTTGACCAGAAAAGCCCGTGCTCGATTATTTCGAGCACAGGCTTCTTCGGTAAAGAGGAATCAGACGATTCGAATGAAGTTTTTTGTAACGTATCAATAAGATAGAGCCATGCTACGGGTTGTTTCAGGCCCTAAATAAACGCGGACACTTAAAAAATCTGTCGGGCAAGCAGATTCGCATCTTTTACAACCCACACAATCTTCGGTTCTCGGCGCGGAAGCAATTTGTTTGGCTTTACATCCATCCCAAGGTATCATTTCTAATACATCTGTTGGACAAGCTCGTACACATTGAGTGCATCCTATACATGTATCGTAAATTTTTACGGAATGTGACATTGGATCTATAAATTTTTCTTTTCAACATAAAATTTTTCGATCTGGTAAAAATGAAATTAGTACTATCATGAGTCATATGTATTGTAGACACCAGACGAAGCAATGGTTTATCCAAACTTCAAAAAAAAATAATCTATTTTTTAATCCGTTTGTGAGAAAGCGTGAAAAAAGCCAAGAGACTTGAATTTTTGACTTCAATAATCAGAATTATACGAATTGTACATACGAATTTGAATTAGCCAATAAATTGGCTATCGTCTTTTCAATATAAATTATTGCAATATTAAAATTGCAATATCAATGAATTACAAAAATTCATTTAAGTGAAAAAGAATACTATGCAATAACCTATTCAAAAAATGTATATTCTCAAATAATACTAAGAAAATAGTATTGATTTCCATTCATCTTAATATTCAATATTATTATATATGCGCCTTTGTTTATAGGATTGTATGTCTAATTATTCAATAAATTAGATTGATTGATACGAGTCGATTTCCTATTACGATGGATGGAAGAAAGAATGGATAGTCCAATAGCGGCCTCAGCAGCCGCAAGGGCTATCACAAAAATGGCAAAAATGTCTCCTTTTAATTGGCGACTATCAAATAGATCAGAAAATGTTACGAGATTTAGATTAATTGAATTCAGTATAAGTTCAAGACATATTAGAGCTCTAACCATGTTTCGGCTTGTGATCAATCCATAGATACCAATCGAAAATAAATAGACACTCAAAAAAAGTACATGCTCAAACATCATTAATTAACTCCTTATAAATCTCGATTCATTTCAATATGAGGACAAGAATTGAACCGATTCAATTAATTACAATAGAACAATTACACAACAAAAGAGAAAAGAAAGAAGGTATTTGTTGGCAGTAGATTGGTTTTACTAAATAAAAACAAAATTGTGATTCTTTAGTTATTTTTTTTAGATTTGCAATTCTTAGAATTTTTACTATTTAAAAGTTTTCTTATTGCCGAGCCATAGTAATTGCACCTATTAAAGAAACTAGAAGAATTATGGAAATGAGTTCAAACGGAAGATAAAAATCGGTTGCTAAATGAATCCCAATTTGTTGAACATTATTTATGAGACCCTGTTCTACTATTTGGTTTGATCTTGTAGTCCAAAGAATTCCATACCATGACGTATCCGGGATAGTAGTCATTAGTGAAAAAACAATAGTTATACAAACTAGTGAAGTGAACCCATCTCCAATAGTCCAATAATTCTTATCTTTAGACCATTCTGAGCCATTTACGAACATTACAGCGAATATGATCAAGACATTTATGGCTCCCACATAAATAAGAAGTTGTGCCACAGCTACAAAGTAGGAATTTAATAAAAAATAGAATAAGGATATACAAACAAGAACTAATCCCAGCGAAAAGGCAGAATAAATGGGGTTGGTAAGTAATACTACTCCTAGACCCCCTAGTAGAAGAACAAATCCCCCAAATAGCATAAGAATCTCATGTATTGGTCCAGGTAAATCCATTATGGATAAAAAGAAATTAATAGTATAAAATTTTTCATGAACTGACTAAAACTAAAGGATTCAAGGTAGGCAAAAGGGATTAGGATATTTTTTTTTGTATAAGCTGTATAGTTAGAAATTATATCACGAAAATCTAGTCTGATTTAAAATAATCAAAAATTTCCAATAAGCATGTAGTTATTCTTTTTTCTTTATAGTTAGTAAAGGATTATTCTTTTTTTATAACAAAAAGAAAAGAAAAAATACGAATTTAGTAATCAGTAATTGTTCTTGAATTCGAAAATTTATCTTCCTCTATTTTACTTTTAGTAGAATTTCTAATTGTTTGAATTGTGTAATCTTCCATTATGGAGATCGGTAACCGACTTAAAGCAATTTGATTGTAATTCAATTCATGACGATCATAAGTAGAAAGTTCATACTCTTCAGTCATTGATAAACAGCTTGTCGGACAGTACTCAACACAATTGCCACAAAATATACAAACTCCGAAATCAATACTATAATTAAGCAATTGTTTTCTTTTAATATCCTTTTCAAATCTCCAATCTACAAGGGGTAGATCTATCGGACATACGCGAACACATACTTCACAAGCAATACATTTATCAAATTCAAAGTGGATTCGGCCCCGAAAACGCTCCGGTGTAATTGATTTTTCGTAAGGGTAGTGAATCGTTATAGGTAAACGATTTGTGTGGGATAAGGTAGTTATGAAACTTTGACCAATGTACCTTGTAGCACGTATTGTTTGTTGACCATAACTCATGAACCCAGTTACCATAGGGAACATATTCATTCTAAATATCTATGAAAAAGATATGTTTCTTTCTCTTGTTTGAGAGAGCCTTTGTGTTAAAAATATTCTTACTGTTATTGTATTATCTTATTTATAGTGAAACAAGTTGGGAAGAGGTTGTTAATAAGAGATTGCCCAGAGAAATAGGTAAAAGAAATTTCCATCCAAGATTTAATAACTGATCCATTCTCATCCTGGGTAAAGTCCATCTTATTGTGATAGAAATGAAAAGAAATAAATAAGCTTTAGTTAATGTAATAAAGATACCCATTGTCATTTCCAAAATTCCAATGGCGTTATTCATTTGGAAAAAATCAAAAAAGGATATATAGGGAATAGATAAATTCCACCCACCTAAGTAGAGAACTGTTACAAATAAAGAGGAAACTAATAAATTGAGGTAAGAAACAAGATAAAATAAACCATATTTTATACCGGAATATTCGGTTTGATAACCTGCTACTAATTCTTCCTCTGCTTCTGGTAAATCAAAAGGTAATCTTTCACATTCTGCCAAAGAAGAAATTAGAAAAACTAGAAAACCTATAGGCTGACGCCAAATATTCCATCCAAAAAAACCATACTTTGACTGTGCTTCAACTATATCAACTGTACTTGAACTGTTAGATAATCATAGTCGATGATAACATCACAGTTCCCACCGCTATTCCAAAACCGTACGTGAAACCTTAGCTTCATACGGCTTCTCTATGATCAGAAAAAAGAGAGGACTGTTTCGTTATTAGCCCCCGGGGCGTAGATAAAATTAGGTAAAATAAAATAGATGGCAAAATCCTAAATTAGACCAAAGTAATTCTGTCTGCTAGAATAAGAAAAAGCGCTTCTGAATTGATCTCGTCCTTTATAATATAATAAATTTATTTCTTTGTTCAGTAATAACTTAATCTTGGAATAAAACACTTGTTATAGGAATGAAATTAATAAATGAAAAGATTTGGGTATTAGTTCATAAGGAATTCTCTATGAATATGGATAGAGTAAGGAAATAATTCAAATTTTTTTGTATTGCACTCCACATCTTTTGTCCTACTCTTCTTTACCTAGGTAAGGGGGTATTTAAAATTAAAAAGAAAAAAGGGGTAAAGGGTTAATTCGTTCTTTATAGCCATTTCCTTAACAAGTGAATGGGAACATACTCTGGATCGGAATACGAAGAAAGTACTACTTGATAATTTCCACTAATTTCAAGCTCTTATTATGATTCCTTTTATGGGGCAAAATCTCTAATATCTTAGATTCCCCATTCTTAATCCTTTATGTACTTTAGTGTTCCTAACCCTTCACTAACTTTTGATGGATTCTTCTTATGATTCTAAGTTATAGTAATAACTAGGAATCTTCTAGTAATGGAATTCCATATCCCGAATCCTTTATTCTTGCCCGCTTCAAGATATGATGACTAATTAAAAAATCTCAATCTTGGGATAAAGAGTTTACACTGCTTATGTTTACTTCAACTTTTTTCTTGTACGTAGGAAATGAGATTTTTCTTTTTACTACAAATTTATAAGGTGTTTTGTTTCACTCATATAGCTATCTAGTTTAACTTACCAACCCGAGAATAAGAAAAGGAAGATAAATAGTTAATGGATTTTATAGGAAAAAGACCCCATTTTAACGAATCACACGTAGAGATATTGCTAGCACACAAAAAGTTAATGGTATTTCATAACTAATGGATTGAGCAGCAGCTCGTAGACCGCCTGAAAAAGAATATTTATTATTTGAGCTATATCCTGCCATAAGAAGACCAATAGGGGCAATACTTGAAATGGCAATCCATAAAAAAACACCAATACTAAGATCGGCTAAAACAAAATGATATCCCAAAGGGATAACTAAAAAACTTAATAAAATTGATATGACTGCTATAGAGGGTCCAATGCTAAATAAAGGAATATCTCCTCGGGATGGCAGGATATCCTCTTTTAAAAGTAGCTTAGTCCCATCTGCTATAGCTTGAAGCAGTCCCAAGGGGCCCGCATATTCAGGACCAATACGTTGTTGTATCGACGCGGATATTTCTCTTTCTAACCACACAATTACGAGTACCTCTATTGTGATTCCCAAAAGGAGGGTCAAAATGGGTAGAATCGATATGAGTCCATAGACTTCTTTTAATAATTCCAATTTCGAAAAAGAATTTATAGTTTCTACCTCTACCCTATCTATTATCATTTCAACGATCAACTTCTCCCATAATGATATCTATACTACCTAATATCGTCATGATATCAGCCAATTTCATTTTTTTAACTAGTTGAGGAAGAATTTGCAAATTAATAAAACCGGGTGGACGAATTTTCCATCTCCAGGGGAAAAGGCTATCATCTCCTACTAGATAAATTCCTAATTCACCTTTTGGGGCTTCCACTCTTACATAAAGTTCTTGCTTTGACAATTCAAAATTGGGTGAAGGTTTTTTACCAAGAAATCTATATTCAAAATCATTCCATTCGGAATTCTTTGCTTTCTTAAAGCGTCGGACTTCTAAATTCTCATAAGGGCCTCCAGGAATTTTTTCTACCGCTTGTTGAATTATTTTAATAGATTCCCTCATTTCACTGACTCGTACTAAATAACGAGCTAATGAATCCCCTTCTTTTTGCCATTGGACTTTCCAATCAAATTGGTTGTAAGACTCATAAGGATCCACTTTACGAAGATCCCATTGTATTCCAGAAGCTCGTAACATAGGCCCCGATAAGCCCCAATTTACTGCTTCTTCCCCGCTAATAAAACCTACCCCCTCAACTCGCTCTAAAAAAATGGGATTCTGTGTAATAAGTTGTTGATATTCAACAACTCCGCGTAAAAAATAATCACAGAAATCTAAACATTTATCGATCCATCCATAAGGTAGATCCGCGGCTACCCCTCCGATGCGAAAGTAATTGTGCATCATTCGCATACCTGTAGCAGCTTCAAATAGATCGTATATTAATTCTCTCTCTCTAAAAATATAGAAAAAAGGGGTCTGTGCGCCGAGATCCGCCATAAAAGGCCCAAGCCATAACAAGTGAGAAGCTATACGGCTCAGCTCTAACATAATTACCCTAATATAGCTGGCTCTTTGGGGTATTTGAATATTCTCCAAGAATTCTGGTGCATTTACCGTTATTGCTTCTGTAAACATAGTAGCTAAATAATCCCACCGTGTTACATAAGGTAAGTATTGTATAATAGTTCGGTTTTCCGCGATTTTTTCCATTCCTCTGTGTAAATAGCCTAATATGGGTTCACAATCAATAACATCTTCACCATCGAGAGTAACGATTAGTCGAAGAACACCATGCATTGATGGGTGTTGAGGGCCCATATTGACTATCATGAGATCTTTTCTTGTAAGCGGTAGACTCATATCCTTTCTTCCTTAATTCATTATTCCATCAAAATGGATTATTCCATGAATTCCTCAAAATGAGGCTCATCAAAATGCAAAATCTAAGACTACTATAAGACTACTAATAAAATAAGAAAAAAATTCGAACGATTAAATTACTGCTCCCGAATATTCAACTGACCGATTAATTTCTTATAACGTACTCTATTTTTCTTTGCCAAATAAGCTAGCAAACGTCGACGTTTTCCCAAAAGTATTCGTAGACCTCTTTCGGATGAAAAATCTTTTTTGTGTAATTCCAAATGTGAAGCAAGTCTCCGTATCTTATTGGTGAAACTAAATACTTGAAATTCAACAGAACCCCTGTTTTCTTCTTTTTCTTCTTTA